AAGAAAGCGATGTAGAAACAACTTACGAAACGAAGAAGACGAAACAGGAACAAGAGGGATCCACTAAAGAAGACAAAGATAGCCCGGTTTACGAAGATTCTTATCTTGATATATATCAAGATAATTGGGAATTGGGAAAACTTAAAGAAGAGAAAACTTATTTTTGGTTTGAAAAACCTATTGTAACTTTTCTTTTCGATTATAAACGATGGAACCGCCCATTGAGATATTTAAAAAATGATAGGTTTGAAAATGCTATACGAAATGAAATGGCACAATATTTTTTTTATATATGCCCAAATAAAGGAAAAAATCTAATCTCTTTTACATATCCGCCAAGTTTATCAACCTTTTCAGAAATGATAGAGCGAAAAATTTCTTTCTACACGACAGAAAAACTATACCACGAAGACCTATATAATTATTGGATTTATAATAATGAACAAAAAAAATACAACTTAAGGAACGAATTTGTAAATAGAATACGAAATTTAGAAAAAGAGAAAGGATCTTTTACTTTAAATATACTAGAAAAAAGAACCAGATTATGTGATGATGAGCATGAACAAGAATATTTACCCAAAATGTATGATCCCCTTTTGAATGGACCTTATCGCGGAACAATAAAAAATGTAGATTCAGATGAAATCATGACTGATTTAATAACTTCAAGAGTGGATTCCTTAGAAATATTGTGTATAAATAAAATTCATGGTCTATTTCCTAAAAATTCTCAAACATTTGAACATACAAAGAATAGGTTTTATTCTGATGAGAAATTTGTATCGAATCCTATTGAGAATTCCTTAACCTCAATTGAAAAATTGTATTTTGAACGTGCGCAAGGAATAGATTCAGAAAGTCAAATAAAATCTTTGAAATTTTTATTCGATGTAATTACAACTGATCCAAATGATCTAATAAAAATTAGAAAAAATTCTATTGGAATGGAAGAAATTAGTAAAAAGGTCTCCAGATGGTCATACAAATTAACAGATGATTTGGAAGAAGAAGATGAAGAAGAATCGACGGAAGATCCTGAAATTCGGTCAAGAAAAGGGAAACGCATAATAATTTATACTGATAACGATCAGAGTACTAATTCGAGTGCTACTAATAATACTACTAGTAATACCAGTGATGAAGAAGACGAGGTGGCTTTGATACGTTACTCACAACAATCGGATTTTCGCCGTGGTATAATCAAAGGATCTATGCGTGCTCAAAGACGTAAAACAATTATCTTGAAAATATTTCAAGCAAATGTGCATTCTCCACTTTTTTTGGATCGAATAGACAAAACATTTTTTTTTTCGTTTTTTGATATATTTAAAATTAGGAATTGGTTAGGGAAAACCTCAGAATCTCAAATTTATTATTTTGAGCAAGAACACACAAAAGAAAATGAAAAAACAAACAAAGAGAAAAAAGAGGAAAATGAACGAATAGCAATATCAGAGGCTTGGGATAGCTTTCTATTTACTCAAGCAATAAGAGGTTTAATATTAGTAACCCAATCTTTTCTTAGAAAATATGTTCTATTTCCCGTATTAATAATAGCTAAAAATATTAGTCGTATGTTATTGTTTCAATTCCCCGAATGGTACGAGGATTGGAAGGAATGGAATGGAGAAATGCATGTTAAATGTACTTATAATGGTGTTCAATTATCAGAAACGAAATTTCCCCAAAATTGGTTAAGAGATGGTATTCAAATAAAGATTCTATTTCCTTTTTGTCTAAAACCTTGGCAAAGATCTAAGGTACGATTTAATTATGGAGATCCGCAAAGGCAAAAAAAAGAGAAAAAAGATAACTTTTGTTTTTTAACAGTTTGGGGAAGAGAAGCAGAGCTACCTTTTGGGTCTCCCCGAAAACGACCTTCTTTCTTTGAACCCATTTTTAAGGAACTCGAAAAAAAAACGATAAAAGCGAAAAAGAAAATTTTTGAAGTTATAAGAGTTTTCAAAGAAAGAGGAAATGGGGTTCTAAAAGTTTCAAAAAAAAAAACAAAATGCGTCATCAAAATAATTCTATTTATGGACCTAATAATGAAAGAACTTGAAAAAGTAAAACCCATATTAAAATCGAGTAGGGTTAAAATATATGAACCAACTAAAAATAAAAATGGAAGAGATTCTAATATAAATAATAAGATTCTTCGCGAATCGACGATTGCAATTCAATTCCCGAATTGCGGAAATGCAAATTATTCACTCATCGAAACAAAAATGAAAAATCTTGCTAATAAGATAATCACAATTAGGAGTCAAATAAAAGGAATCACAAAAGACAATAAAAAAATAGTTCTAACTTATGATGATAAAAGAGCAGAATTACAGAAGGATATTTGGCAAATATTTAAAAGAAAAAATATCCGATTAATACGTAAATCGCATTATTTTATAAAATATTTCATTGAAAAAATTTCCATAAATTTATTACTATGTATCATTAAGATTCCAAGTTTTAAATCAACAAACAAAATTTTCACTAAATACATTTATAATGATAAAACAAATCAAGAAGGAATTGAAAAAACAAATCAAAAAATAATGAATTTTATTTCGACTATAAAAAAGTCGTTTTATAATATTATTTATAATACTAATTTTAGTATTAGCAACAAAAATTCTAATATTTATTGGAACTTATCTTCTTTGTCTCAAGCATATATATTTTACAAATTCTCGCAAAATCAATTACTTAATAAATATGCTTTGAAATCTGTACTTCAATATCATAACACCTATCCTTTTCTTACAGATATAATAAAGAATTGTTGTACAACACAAGGAATATTTGGTTCCAAACCAAAGCATAAGAAAATACATAAGTATAGAATGAATAAATGGAAAATGTGGTTAAGGGGTCATTATCAATATAATTTATCTCAGACTAAGTGGTCTTATTTAGTACCAAAAAAATGGCAAAATAGGGCCAACCAATATCGTATAATTCAAAAAAAAGACTCAACGAAATCGGATTTATATAAAAAAGAAAAAGACCAATTAATTCATTACATGAAAGAAAATGACTATGCAGTAAATTCATTGATGAGTCAAAAAGACAAATTGAAAAAACATTTCGGATATGATATTTTATCATATAAATATATAAATTTTGAAGAAAATAAAAACTCATATATTTATGAATCAACGTTACAATTACAAGAAGTGGAAAACAAAAAAAGTTCATCTAATTTCAATACACTAAAACCCGAACCATTTTATGGATTGATAAGGATAGTTATTAATAATTATCTAGAAAAAAGATTTCTCATTGATACGGACAAAAATATGGATAGACTATTTTTAAATTATAAAATTCCCCATTTCTGTATTAGAAATAATATTGATATTGAGACCCGGGCCAATACGCCTATCAACACCAAGATTCATAAAAATACTAAAAATCTAAATTATCAAAAATTAAAAAAAAATTCCCTTTTTGATTGGATGGGAATGAATCAAGAAAAATTCTATCGTAGCATATCAAATCTAGAACCTTGGTTTTTCCCAGAATTTGTACTACTTTTTAATACGTATAAAATAAAACCGTGGATCATACCTACCAAATTACTTATTTTTAATTTTCATTTCTATGAAAATATTAGTAAAAGTAAAAAGATCAATATAAAAAAAAAAAATGAACAACAAGGTCAAGGAAATCTTGTATTAGATTTACGAAAACAAAATGAAAAAAATGTTGAGACAGATTATACAAGAACAGACATTAAAAAAAGTAGAAAAAAAAAACAATCTAAGAGCAAGAAAGAAGCAGAACTCAATTTCTTCTTGAAAAAATATTTTCTTTTTCAATTAAGATGGGATGATCTCTTGAATCAAAGAATGATCAATAATATAAAGGTATATTGTCTTCTACTTAGACTGATAGATCCAAAGGAAATAGCTATATCTTCAATCCAAAGAGGAGAGATGCGTCTAGATGTAATGTTGATTCAGAAAGATCTAACTCTTACAGAATTGGTAAAAAGAGGCATATTTATTGTCGAACCAATTCGTCTATCTATGAAAAGGGATGGAAAAGATATTATATATCAAACCATAGGTATTTCATTGGTTGATAAGACTAAACGACAAACTGATGGAAAATACATAATAAAAAAAGAATATGTTGATAAAAAAAAATTTCATGAATCTGTTGCACAACACAGCAATATACTTATGACTAAAAGCAACAAAAATTATTATGATTTCCTTGTTCCTGAAAATATTCTATCCCCCAGACGTCGTAGAGAATTGAGAATTTTCATTTGTTTTAATTATCAGAATTGGAATATTATGGGTAGAAATCCAATATTCTGTAATCAAAACAACATAAACAACTGTGGACAATTTTTGAACAAGGAAAAACATCTTAATACATATACAAAGAAATTCATTAAATTCAAATTTTTTCTTTGGCCCAATTATCGATTAGAAGATTTAGCTTGTATGAATCGTTATTGGTTTGATACCAATAATGGCAGTAATTTCAGTATATCAAGAATACATATGTATCCACGATTCAGAATTCTTTAAATTCTTTAATTATATTAATAGTATATAATATATATAAATATAACATTAACATAGTATATTTCCTCTATATCTTATATCTATTTTTCTTTATCGAAAAACATTTTCTTTCCTGAATAGGAAAATCTTGAAAAAAAAAAATGGATCGTTCCCTTTTTATCCAAATCAAATTTTCAATTTGATTTGGATAGAAAAAATTCTATATGAAGAAATGAGAAATTTTTTTGTACTAATACCAAATTCAAATAACTGCAAATAACACATATAATAAATATTTTTATTTTTCCTGATCGGTAAAATTCGCGTAAAAGAAATAAAAAAAAATTGTTTTTATGGTCAAAAATTCATTCATCTCGGCTATTCGACAAGAAAAAGAAAAAAACTGTGGATCTGTTGAATTTCAAGTATTTAGTTTCACTGATAAGATACAAAGACTTACTTCACATTTAAAATTACATAAAAAAGATTTTTTATCACAAAGAGGTCTACGAAAAATTCTGGGAAAACGTCAACGGCTGTTGGATTATTTGTCAAAGAAAAATCGAGTACGTTATAAGAAATTGATTAACCAGTTGGGTATTCGGGAGTCAAAAACTCGTTAATTTAAAGTTTAAGATTGGTTTGAATTTTTTCTTTAGTTATTAAATTTTGCATTTTGATCAACTTCATTTTGTTAAATTCATGGAATACTGAATTGAATTAAGGAAGAAAAGTTATGACTGTACCAGCTAGAAGAAAGGATCTCATGATAGTGAATATGGGTCCTCACCACCCATCAATGCATGGTGTTCTTCGACTAATTGTTACTCTCGATGGTGAAGATGTTATTGATTGTGAACCTATATTGGGTTATTTACATAGAGGGATGGAAAAAATAGCGGAAAATCGAACAATTATACAATATTTGCCTTATGTAACACGGTGGGATTATTTAGCCACTATGTTCACAGAAGCAATAACAGTAAATGCACCAGAACGATTAGAAAGCATTCAAGTACCTAAAAGAGCTAGTTACATTAGAATAATTATGCTAGAACTGAGTCGTATAGCTTCTCATTTATTATGGCTTGGACCTTTTATGGCAGATATCGGTGCACAGACTCCCTTTTTCTATATTTTCAGAGAAAGGGAATTGTTATATGATCTATTCGAAGCCGCTACAGGTATGCGAATGATGCATAATTATTTCCGTATTGGGGGGGTTGCTACCGATTTACCTTATGGCTGGATAGAGAAATGTTTGGATTTTTGCGATTATTCTTTAACAGGAATTGTTGAATATCAAAAACTTATTACGCGTAATCCTATTTTTTTGGAACGCGTTGAAGGAGTGGGCATTATTGGTGGAGAGGAGGCAATAAATTGGGGTTTATCAGGACCAATGTTACGGGCTTCTGGAATCCAATGGGATCTTCGTAAAGTTGATAATTATGAGTGTTACAATAAATTTGATTGGGAAGTCCAATGGCAAAAAGAAGGAGATTCACTAGCTCGTTATTTAGTACGAATCGGTGAAATGAAGGAATCTATAAAAATTATTCAACAGGCTATAGAAGGAATTCCTGGAGGACCTTATGAGAATTTAGAAGTCCGACGTTTTGATAAAGCAAAAAATTCCGAATGGAATAATTTTGAATATAGATTTATTACTAAAAAACTTTCGCCCAATTTTGAATTGTCGAAGCAAGAACTTTATGTGAGAGTAGAAGCCCCAAAAGGAGAATTAGGAATTTATTTGATAGGAGATAGTAGTGTTTTCCCTTGGAGATGGAAAATTCGTCCACCCGGTTTTATCAATTTGCAAATTCTCCCTCAACTAGTTAAAAGAATGAAATTGGCAGATATCATGACGATATTAGGTAGTATAGATATCATTATGGGAGAAGTTGATCGTTGAAATGATAATTGATATGACAGAAGCGGAAATACAAGCTATAAATTCTTTTTCTAGATCGGAATCTTTAAAAGAAGTCTATGGACTAATATGGATCTTTGTTCTTATTTTCACCCTTATATTGGGAATAACAATAGGGGTACTAGTAATTGTGTGGTTAGAAAGAGAAATATCTGCAGCAATACAACAACGCATTGGGCCTGAATATGCTGGTCCATTGGGAATTCTTCAAGCTATAGCAGATGGAACCAAATTAGTTTTTAAAGAAGATCTCCTCCCATCTAGAGGAGATATTCGTTTGTTCAGCGCGGGACCGTCTATAGCGGTCATATCTGTTCTACTAAGTTATTTAGTAATTCCTTTTGGATATCACCTTGTTTTGGCCGATCTTAGTATAGGCGTTTTTTTATGGATCTCCATTTCAAGTATTGCCCCTATTGGACTTCTTATGTCAGGATATGGGTCGAATAATAAATATTCTTTTTCAGGTGGTCTACGGGCTGCTGCTCAATCTATCAGTTATGAAATACCATTAACTCTATGTGTGTTATCAATATCTCTACGTGTGATTCGGCAGAATATTATTATTTTCCCTCTTTTCTAGAAATAGAATAAAGAAATTGAATATATTATATTCAATGGATATTTTCTTTTTTATTTATCATTAGGGTTGATGAATTAAGCTAGATAGTTAGATGAGTAAAAGCAAACTGCTTATAAATTTGCAGTAAGAGGATTAAATCTCATTCCCTATGTACGAGAATAGAAACATAAGCAGTATAAACTGTTTACCCCAAGGTTAAGATTCTTTGACCAATTATCATATCTTGAAGCGGGTACAAAAGATCACCCGTATGGGGTTTCTACTACTGTCTTGTATTTATTACCATACCGGAGATCAATAAAAAATCAGTGGACAGTTAGGAACACCAAGGTACATAAAAGATTAGTAATGGAGATAATTTAAGATAAAAAAAAGGATTTTTTTACATTTTTACATAAAGCTTTGGATAAAACGAATCATAATGAGGACTTTAAGTTGGTAGAAATGACCAAGTAGTACTTCTCCACGATTCCGATCTCGAGTATGCTCCTATTCACTGATTAAAGAAATGACTATAAAAAACGAATTAATCCTTTATTTTTTTTTTTCAGAGTACCTCCTCTCCTCTGAGAAAGAAGAATAGGACAGGAGCAAAAGAAATAAATGCAAAATATTGAATGGGAAAAATGAAACAAAAAAATACGATACAGGATATTTATTTCTTATTTCTTTTCCCCATTCAATATTCATATCTACTATATACATACATGGAATTCTTAATCATAAATTTGGAATTAATGATCAATTCTTTCTAACTAATTCTTTCTTTAGAGTTATTGATAAAACCTAATTTATTGATATAACGAGTATTTTATTTAAGGATTAAGTTATTACCGAATAAAGAGAAATTGAAATTTTAATGGAAAAGATCAATTCGGAAGCGCTTTTTTATTCTAGCAGACGGAATTTCATTGGTCTAATTTTGGACTTCCTGGTATTAGAATTAGAATCTAAAAATTACAATAATACCAAACAAGTACTTACATTTATTTGTGACCATAGAGGAGCCGTATGAAGCTGAGGTCTCATGTACGGTTTTGAAATAGCAATATGAACAGTAATGTTATTATCGACTATGATTATCTAACAGTTCAAGTACCGTTGATATAGTTGAGTCACAGTCAAAATATGGTTTTGGGGGGTGGAATCTGTGGCGTCAGCCTATAGGATTTGTTGTTTTTCTAATTTCTTCTCTAGCAGAATGTGAGAGATTACCTTTTGATTTACCAGAAGCAGAGGAGGAATTAGTAGCAGGTTATCAAACAGAATATTCGGGTATTAAATATGCTCTATTTTACCTTGCTTCTTACCTAAATTTATTAGTTTCTTCATTATTTATAACAGTTCTTTACTTAGGCGGGTGGAATTTCTCTATTCCGTATATATCTATTCTTGAATTTTTCGGATTAAATAAAATGACAGGAGTTTTTGGAATAACAATTGGTATATTTATTACATTAGCTAAAGCTTATTTGTTTTTGTTCATTCCTATCACAGCAAGATGGACTTTACCTAGACTGAGAATGGACCAACTTTTAAATTTTGGATGGAAATTTCTTTTACCTATTTCTCTGGGTAATCTATTATTGACAACTTCTTCCCAACTTATTTACCTATAAAGAATAGAATAAGATAACGATATTCCCCATTCATAACTGATCTTAAACAAGAGAAAGAAACATCAAATTATTCACGGGAGATCTACAATATGTTCCCTATGGTGACCGGGTTCATAAATTTTGGTCAACAAACAATACGGGCGGCAAGGTACATTGGTCAAAGTTTCATAATTACCCTATCCCATACAAATCGTTTACCTGTCACTATTCAATATCCTTATGAAAAATCGATCACATCAGAACGTTTCCGCGGTCGAATTCATTTTGAATTTGATAAATGTATTGCTTGTGAGGTATGTGTTCGTGTATGTCCCATAGATCTACCCGTTGTTGATTGGAGGTTTAAAAGAGAGATTAAAAAGAAACAATTGTTTAATTATAGTATTGATTTTGGAGTCTGTATATTTTGTGGTAATTGTGTCGAGTATTGTCCAACAAATTGTTTATCAATGACTGAAGAATATGAACTTTCAACTTATGATCGTCACGAATTAAATTATAATCAAATTGCATTAGGTCGGTTACCAATGTCAGTAATTGGAGATTACACAATTCAAACAATTATGAATTCCAGTCAAATCAAAATGGATAAAGATAAACCCCTTGATTCAAGAACGATTACTGATTACTAATATTTTTTTATATAAAGATAAACAGAAACAAGTCTTCTTTTTTTTTATGAGAACCTAATAAACTTATCTTATTGACTATTGATTATTGAGAATCATTCTTTAATTTAAACTGTGAATATGTGTTTTCTTAATTATTTAAAAATATTAAAAAATGATAATCTCTAAAAGAAAAAAGAAAAGATTGGCCGATAATTTTAATATTTAATAACTTTATCTATATCCACAGTAATCCATCCATATTAAGATTTAATTGCATTAAAAACTCATCATATATAAAAAAAAAATAAGGGGAACACCCCTCTCTTTCCTGGACTATTTAGTAAGGTCATGAAACATTTTGACTGATTTTTCTCTTATACATAATGGATTTACCTGGACCAATACATGATATACTTATAGTATTTCTGGGATCATTTCTTATATTAGGAGGTTTAGGAGTAGTATTGTTTACTAATCCAATTTTTTCCGCCTTTTCGTTGGGATCGGTTCTTGTTTGTATATCCTTATTCTATATTTCATCAAACTCCTTTTTTGTAGCTGCCGCCCAGCTTCTTATTTATGTGGGAGTCATAAATGTCTTAATCATATTTGCTGTTATGTTCGTGAATGGTTCAGAATATTCTAACGACTCCTATCTTTGGACTATTGGAGATGGAGTCACTTCACTGGTTTGTATAAGTATTCTTTTTTCACTAATTACTACTATCGCAGATACGTCATGGTACGGAATTATTTGGACTACAAGATCAAATCAGATTATAGAGCAAGACTTTATAAACAACGTTCAACAAATTGGAATTCATTTATCAACAGATTTTTATCTTCCGTTTGAACTAATTTCTATAATTCTTTTAGTTTCTTTGATAGGCGCAATTACTATGGCTCGTCAATAATAAATAGTTTAGAATAATAAATAGTTTAGTTAGAATTAAAAAAAATTTGAGTTTAATCTACTGTCAATATTCCCTTTTTTATGTAATCGCTCGATTCTAGTCAATCAACTTGGTTGAATTTTTGTTCATATTGAAACGAATCGAGGTTGATCAGGAGTTAGTCAATGATGTTCGAACATGTACTTTTTTTGAGTGTCTATTTATTTGCAATCGGTTTCTATGGATTGATTACAAGTCGAAACATGGTTAGAGCACTTATGTGTCTTGAACTTATACTAAATTCGGTTAATATTAATCTCGTACTATTTTCTGATATATTTGATAGTCGCCAATTAAAAGGCGAGATTTTTTCAATCTTTATTATAGCGATTGCAGCGGCGGAAGCTGCTATTGGGCTAGCTATTGTTTCGTCGATCTATCGTAACAGAAAATCAACTCGTATTAATCAATCAAGTTTGTTGAAAAATTAGCCATAACTATAATATAAATACATATAAATAGAATAGAATATATATATATATATAAATTGTAGAAAAAACTTTCTATAAAATATCATTTCAGTGTCTTTTACATATTTATTTACAAATAATACTAATATGTATAGTAATATTTCAATATATATATATATTTATAATATATTTATATTGAAATATTGACGATCCATTAGTCAACGTGAAGTTGCACGTGTGATTCATGCGACTCATATGATTATGGTTGTTGAAAGATAAATCAAAGTCTCTTGGTCCCTTCTGATGAACAGATTTATAAAAATTTTTATTCTTAAGATTTTTTTTGATAAATCATTGATTCATCTGGTTTCTATATATAAAGAAAATAGAAATAAATAAATTATATAATTATAAATTTATTATTATAATTTTATTTTCTTTACTTTACCAGATCGAAAATTTTTTATGTTTAAAACTGGAATTTATAGACCCAATGTCACATTCAGTAAAAATTTATGATACATGTATAGGGTGCACTCAATGTGTACGAGCCTGCCCCACAGATGTATTGGAAATGATACCTTGGGACGGATGTAAAGCTAAGCAAATTGCTTCCGCGCCAAGAACGGAAGACTGTGTAGGTTGTAAAAGATGTGAATCCGCCTGTCCAACAGATTTTTTGAGTGTCCGTGTTTATTTATGGCATGAAACAACTCGCAGCATGGGTCTATCTTATTGATACGTTATAATTATAATAAATTCCACTTGAATCATTTGATTCCTTTTTACCGACAAAAGCCCGTGCTCAAAAGAATATATTTTCTTGAGCACGGGCTTTTTGGTCAAAACGCATCTTGTCTTTATCATGAGTTATTTCCCTTGGTTAACAATACTTGTAGTTTTGCCAATATTCGCGGGTTCCTCAATTTTCTTTCTCCCTCATAAAGGGAATAAGGTATTTAGGTGGTATACTATATGTATTTGTTTATTAGAACTCCTTATAACAACCTATGTCTTCTGCTATCATTTCCAATTGGACGATCCATTAATTCAATTAGAAGAGGATGCTAAATGGATAAATGTTTTCAATTTTCACTGGAGACTGGGAATCGACGGACTTTCCATAGGACCTATTTTACTAACAGGATTTATCACTACTTTAGCTACTTTAGCAGCTTGGCCTGTTACTCGAAATTCGCGATTGTTCTATTTCCTGATGTTAGCAATGTACAGTGGTCAAATAGGATTATTTTCTTCTAGAGATCTTTTACTTTTTTTTATCATGTGGGAGTTAGAATTAATTCCTGTTTACTTACTTTTATCTATGTGGGGAGGAAAGAAACGTTTGTACTCGGCTACAAAGTTTATTTTGTACACTGCGGGGGGTTCCATTTTTCTCTTAATAGGAGTTCTAAGTATGGGTTTATATGGTTCCAATGAACCGACATTGAATTTTGACAGATTAGCTAATCAGTCATATCCTGTGACATTAGAAATAATATTCTATTTGGGCTTCCTTATTGCTTATGCTGTCAAATCACCGATTATACCCCTACATACATGGTTACCAGATACCCATGGAGAAGCACATTACAGTACATGTATGCTTCTAGCGGGAATCTTATTAAAAATGGGAGCATATGGATTGATTCGTATCAATATGGAATTATTACCACATGCTCATTCTATATTTTCTCCCTGGTTAGTGATAGTGGGGGCAATCCAAATAATTTATGCAGCTTCAACCTCGCTTGGTCAACGCAATCAAAAAAAAAGAATAGCCTATTCTTCTGTATCGCACATGGGTTTCACAATTATAGGAATTAGTTCTATAACCGACATGGGACTCAATGGAGCCATTTTACAAATACTCTCTCATGGATTTATTGGTGCTGCACTTTTTTTCTTGGTAGGAATGAGTTGTGATAGAATACGTCTTGTTTATCTCGACGAAATGGGGGGAATATCCATTCCAATGCCAAAAATATTTACCATGTTTAGTAGTTTCTCGATGGCTTCTCTTGCATTGCCGGGAATGAGTGGTTTTGTTGCAGAATTAGTAGTATTTTTTGGACTAATTACCAGTCCAAAATATCTTTTAATGCCAAAAATATTAATTACCCTTGTAATGGCAATTGGAATGATATTAACTCCTATTTATTTGTTATCCATGTTACGGCAAATGTTCTATGGATACAATTTTTTCAATGTTCTAAACTCAAATTTCGTGGATTCTGGACCACGAGAACTATTTGTTTCAATCTGTATCCTTTTACCCGTAATAGGAATTGGTATTTATCCCGATTTCGTTCTTTCTTTATCAGTTGACAAGATACAAGCTATCCTATCTAATTATTTTCATAGATAGTTATTATTTTTTTTTTTTCTTAATGAGATAGAAAGTCTTATAATTTGCAATTATAATATTTTTGAAACTATTCGCTGTACAACGAAAAAAAAAAAAAATAAAGTGAATTAGAAAGATGTATCCCAAGTTTTTAAGAACTGTTTGAATATAAGATTCAAACAGTTCTTAAAAACTCACATAAATTTTCGTTATATATGTCTTACTTATTCCGCATGGAATTTCTACAATTTAATTAGATTTTATGTGAATGAACCATAACTATGTAGACCTATTCCTAATAGATTGATCCCAAAATAGCATATCCAAATTATAAGAAATCCTATAGAAGCTACAAGTGCCGAATTCGTACCGTGCAAACTTTGATTTGTTCTAGTATGTAAATAAATCGCGAATATGGTCCAAGTAATAAATGCCCAAGTTTCCTTGGGGTCCCAATTCCAATAAGACCCCCATGCTTCGTTAGCCCATACTGCTCCAGAAAGAATACCTATGGTTAAAAAGGTAAACCCTAAACTAATAACACGATAACTCCAATAATCCAAACGCCGAATTAATTGATATTTATAATAATTTGGAAATGAAAGAAAAGAAGTGCTTTTAACAACACTTCTTTTTTCGTTCAAGTATTGGATCTTCCCAAAGAAAAATGACTTAATTAAAATTAATAAATTTTTGCTTCTAAAAAAAATATCGATGTTTTTTCGAAATGTAATGACTAAAAAAGCGACTGATAATAATGAACCACATAAAAGAGCCGCATAGCTCAATAACATCATACTTACATGCATCATTAACCACTGAGATTGTAGAGCAGGTACTAATATTTCTGATTGATGCATTTTACTTGAAAGACCAGATGTAGCGAAACCTTGAGTAAAAATGGCACTTGGCGCGGTTATTGTGCTTAAATCATTTTTATGATTCCATAGCTTGGAAACCATATGAATAATGGAAAAACTCCACGAAAGGAAGATCAATGACTCGTATAAATTACTTAATGGAAAATGTCTTGAAGAAATCCAACGAATAACTAATAATCCTGTTAGAGAAAAAAAAGTAGCTAACATTCCTTTTTCCGACGAATGGCGTAATCCGATGATTTCGTGAACTGATAGAATCATCAAATGAATTGCAATCACAATTGAAACGATCGAAAAAGAGAGATGAGTTAATATATGTTCTAAAGTCGCAAATATCATACATAAAAAGGGTCTCATTACAGAATTGAAATCGGGAATTAAATACATTATAAGATCCATTCTATCTCTTTTAGAGTATGCCGCCACTCGGACTCGAACCGAGATGCTCTAGCACTGCTTCCTAAGAGCAGCGTGTCTACCAATTTCACCATAGCGGCTTACTTGAAATAATAATAGTCAATTCATGTTGAATCGTCTAGATGTAGATTCTAGAATCTGATATAGTTATCCTTTAGGAAATGGATGAATAAGGGTTCTTTTAAACTCTTTTGTTTAAACTAAAGTATTCTTTTTATTTTAAATAACACTTAGAAAGATCTTTTTTATAAAAAAAATAAATTAAATTAAATAAATAGGATGATTTTATACATATCAAAATATAATTACTAAATTTAATAAATTAAATTAGAAATTAAATTAAAAGACTAGTTTTCTAAAAATCTTGTTTTTAGTCTACTTTTTAATGTATTTAGTGTATTAGTGTATTATTCTAATTATCTATTTGTTGTTTGTTATGTACATAATTTAAATATAGAATAATACTTAGTAAACAAAACAAATTTCATTTGATCTTGAGATAGATATATAATAAAACAGTTTAAATATTAATTATAATTACATTTTATTTCTTTTCCTAATAAAAAAATTTCTACTGGGAAAAGAAATAAAATAATACTTAGAACCAAACTAGCAGCTATTTTATGTCGAATATTAACTTATCTGTCTGCTAGTTCTAACTAATCTGGAGGAGGTAAATAAATACATAAGTTAATGAAAAATTTTCATATTCTATAATATAGAAAAGTTCTGGAATTCTAATTATTCCGAGATTTTCTTATTTGTTTGCCGAACAAAAAAACTTTTTGAATTTCCCGTAGAAACTGACTTTGCTAAAGAAAAGGCTTTTATTGAAACTAAATTTCCCTTTTTCTTCCAAATATTTCTACGAATACGTTTTTTTGATATAGAAGTACGTTTTTTTGGAACTGCCATAAAAAAAAGAGTTCTTCCTTTTTATTGTTGTATGTGAAAGACATGTATTGATCAATATGGATCGTTTTTTTTTTAGTTTTAGTCATTTTTTATATTATATTTAATTTCGTCGATAATCTTTTTTTTTTTTTTAACAATACAAATATATTGTTTATATATATATATATACATGTGTGTTACATATATAATAAACTAGGAAAAAATGGAAGAAAAGAAAGAAAAATTTTTAAAGGAATTTTCTAGTAGTTAATATGTTAAACAAGACATTCCGTTAGCTAAGAAAAGGAACTTTCATTTTACGTTTTTTTTTTATTAAGTTCTAGAATATAAGAAGTAAGGGTTTTTATAAGATTTCTGATATTTTCTTATCTTATTGGATTGAAATCCAATCAATTAATTTTATAAAAAATAGAAATTAGGTAATTTAAATTACTAGCAGAATTAGTTGATTTATTGATGCAAACTATATATCCATATCCATATTCTACTGATATTGGTATAGTTATTTTTTCTTACTTTTCTTACTTTTTCTTTGCTTACTATAATATATGATATGGTTATATATTACTAGAATACAATTCTAGTCTAGTGGCAAAATTTTTTTTATATCATATTCTCCTTCTCTTTTTTTATAAAAAAAAAATTTTCTACTTAAAAAATGAATATTTTTGTTAAAAAATTAATAACTAAAAAATGACTCTATATCGAGCTATTTGGGCAAAGCATTTAAGCAACAATTTATAACTTTTTCAAATTGTTGAAATATCTGAAAAAAGTAAAAAAATGTAAAATAAAAATATTTAAGGTTTCATATCTTTTTTTTTTTATTTTTTTATTGCTTTCGTGAAAAACAATAAAAATTGGTGAATCGGAAACAATTATAAGAAAAAAACGAAAATTTGTGTTTTTTATGGAACATACATATAAATATGCATGGATAATACCTTTTCTTCCATTTCCTATTACTATGTTAATAGGATTTGGACTTCTACTTATTCCTGCAGCAACAAAAAATATTCGACGTATGTGGGCTTTCCCGAGTGTTTTAATGCTAACTATAGCTATGGTATTTTCTGTTAATCTTTCTATTCAGCAAATAAACGGAAATTTTATCTATCAATATCTATGGTCTTGGACTGTCAATAATGATTTTTCTTTAGAGTTCGGACACTTGATTGATCCGCTTACTTCTATTATGCCAATATTAATTACTACTGTTGGAATCATGGTTCTTATTTATAGTGATAATTATATGTCTCACGATCGAGGATATTTGAGATTTTTTGCTTATATGAGTTTTTTCAATACTTCTATGTTGGGATTAGTTACTAGTTCTAATTTAATACAAATTTATATTTTTTGGGAACTTGTAGGAATGTGTTCCTATTTATTAATAGGTTTTTGGTTCACACGACCAATTGCAGCAAGTGCTTGTCAAAAAGCTTTTGTAACCAATCGTATAGGGGATTTTGGTTTATTATTAGGAATTTTAGGATTTTATTGGATAACGGGTAGTTTAGAATTTCGAGATTTGTTCGAAATAGTTACTAAATTAATTCATAATAATGGAGTCAATTCTTTATTTATTACTCTTTGTGCTTCTTTTTTATTCCTCGGCGCAGTTGCTAAATCTGCACAATTTCCCCTTCACATATGGTTACCTGATGCTATGGAAGGACCCACTCCCATTTCGGCTCTTATACATGCTGCTACTATGGTGGCAGCAGGAATTTTTCTTGTAGCTCGTCTTCTTCCTCTTTTCATAGTCATACCTTACATAATGAATCTTATTTCCTTAATAGGTGTAATAACAGTATTATTAGGAGCTACTTTGGCTCTTGCTCAAAGAGATATTAAAAGAAGTTTAGCTTATTCTACCATGTCTCAATTGGGTTATATTATATTAGCTCTGGGTATAGGTTCTTATAGGGCCGCTTTATTCCATTTGATCACTCATGCCTATTCGAAAGCTTTATTGTTTTTAGGATCTGGATCCATTATTCATTCAATGGAATCCATTGTTGGATTTTCACCAGAAAAAAGTCAAAATATGGTTCTTATGGGAGGGTTAACAAAATATATTCCAATTACAAGAATTACTTTTTTATTAGGTACACTTTCCCTTTGTGGTATTCCACCTCTTGCTTGTTTTTGGTCGAAAGACGAAATTCTTAATGAGAGTTGGTTGTATTCACCAATTTTCGCAATAATCGCTTCATTTACAGCAGGATTCACTGCATTTTATATGTTTCGAATGTATTTACTTACCTTTGATGGACATTTGCGTATTCATTTTCAAAATTTCAGT